ATTTTAAATTTCACTATTTCAATTTAAAATTTAATTTTTAAATTGAAATAGAAAATATATTCATTTAGAAATTCCCTTTGATTTTAGTGGAGTAATGTATTCTATGAATAATAAATAAATATGAAGAATACTCTTTCAATCAAAGAAATATTTCAATTATTTCCATGTTCGTATTTCGAAAGTAAAAAAACGTAAAAGGAATACAAAAGGTAGGAAATTTATTACAGCTGAATTCTTCATAAATTTTCTATTTCGATGAACTGACTCTTACCAAAGTTGGATATGGACCATGAGGAAGAACGGAACCTTTTTTACTTTTTATTTTGTTTACCTCTTTACTGTTCAAAGATCAAAGAGAAAACCATTCTGTTATTACATTACGTGGATACACATTTTCTATGGGAAACAACATAGACATTGTAGTTGTCCAACGAGATAATGCACATACTAAAATATTGTCTTGGGCGAGTCATGCGCACTTACCGTTTGTTTTAGTTTTATTATTTTAGAAATTTTATTTATGTTGTGCTTGTTTTATTGAACCCATTTCATATCATGGTTCAAACGTTAAAAATCTACTACGAAGAAGTTCCCGTGGATCATTTGTCAACTGCTCAATCGAAGTCATTGATTCTTTTGATCGGGATTCATATTGAAAATAATCAGAAATCTAGGAATTATAATCGCTTTCGATTATTTAAAATTAATTGAAATCAACATAAATTAAATACAAATAGATAAAGCAAAGAAATAGAATTGGGACATTATATACATTATCACTATGTATATTCTATATGTATATATATGTAATAGATTTCCCTATATATAGGAAAGGAATATGACGATACTATTGTAGATTGATCTATATTAAATTAACCTGTATTACAATACAACTTTATACACAATACTAGAATACACAATACTAGATAGTATGGTAGAAAGATTCAGATATTTCTTTCTACCATACTATCGTATCTCATAGAATACGGATGATTCTAGTCTGCCCATTTCATTTAAGACGCGAAATTTGAATCCTTTTCTTTCAATTATTGATAAGAACTAAAAAGTCAAGTTTAATTCAAATCAATCACCTTGGCTGACTGTTTTTACGTATATTATAAGTAAAAAAGCGGTAGGAACTAGAATAAACAGTGCAGTAGCAATAAATGCAAGAATATTTACTTCCATAATCTCATTTGTTTAATTTTTCTTTAATTCGAAATAACTCGGGAGTTAATCCCATAGAGATAATAAATCTTTCGCCTGTAAATTCAATGGGATGAATTACATCTCGATGATATCGAATCGGATCAATATCATGAATAACAATATCTGAGCTATCAAATTGACTCATCGTCAAGAATTGAATAGTATAACATAGGAAGATCTTTTATCCATACCGAACTCAAAATTTTATTCCTAATCCAATCAATAATTCCTTTATTTATTTATCATTCTTTTCCATTCTTTCTTTTCTATAACCTACCGCCCTCTTTGTACAATCATCCGATGAAGTATTATCTAACCGCCTTTCCACTTACCATTGGTTCTAAACAAACCCCACCAAACAATAGAAGCTAAATTAAAAAAAAGGAAGGAGTTAAGTTCTAAACTCGTTTTTTTAATGATCTAATCTTCTTGGAAAACAAAAGAAGTATGATAAAGATGAGTACAAGTTCCGGTATAAAAAAATATAATATTCCATCAAATTCACTATATTATATATATTTATATATAAATTTTGTTCTTTCAAGGAAAAAACCCTTATAAAATTAATTTGCATTCCCTCGCTAATAAAAAAGCGATCCTTGTTTGATCTTTATTTTTTTAATATCCTCTTTCCTTGGATTAGTAACGGGACACATATATCAAAAGCTCAATGTGAAATTTGAATGAGATAGATTATTTCAAATTAGTGAAATTCTAAATTGAGGTTACACAAAATAGGGCCAGAAAAGGATACGCTTTTCTTTTAAAGATTAAATCTATCACAGTAACTATGTTAAATTAATTTTATATCGTACAAATTCCATTTATGTATGTACTCCCGGGAAACATACAGTACTCTATTCCACATTCCACAGATCGGGAGTAATCGAAAAAGAAAAAGCCAGGCCCAGTACGGTATCCTGTGGAATCCTGAATCTGATGCTAACAATAATTGTACTAATCCACATATGTCTCTCTCCCATCAATCGAATCGGTACTAGTCGAAGAAATGGAAATTACCCCATTTGTTTGATGATAAATGTTAAACGAAAAAGAAAAGAAGAGGGATTGCCGTTGGGAATTAAATTCTGCTATTTGTACTTCTTTTCACAAAAAATAGAGAGATGAATTGATATATTTTTTTATTGGATTTGGATTCGTCGGGACTGACGGGGCTCGAACCCGCAGCTTCCGCCTTGACAGGGCGGTGCTCTGACCAATTGAACTACAATCCCAAGTAAATACCATAATAAAGTATACAGTATATATATTTTTATGATTTCATTCTAAC